TCGTTTTTCCAAATGAGTCTAGCGGATACATATAATTCAGAAGAATATGTGAGTGATTCATACACAGCATCTCTTTCCTTTATCAGGGGTTCTACCAATTGATATCTTTCCAAAAATAATTCAAAGTCAATTTCTTGATTTGTATCTTCAATTTTAGGAAACTTAGAAAGTTCTTCTGTCAAACCCTGATCAATGAACCTACAAAATCCTTCAAATTGTATCTGATTAAATCCAGGTATTGTGGACATTGCGTCTATCCCGGATTATTTTGAAATTGTCAGTTATTTATATTCATCCATATCGAATTCTCTAAAAAAAAAAAAAAAAAAATACCATTTTTGCTGGCGCATTATCCATCAAAATCAAATCTAGCAATGATGGAATTTGGATTCTATGAATCTTTGACTGGAATCTATGAAATAGGTGGAATAAAAATTTATACTGAACTTGAATTAATTGTCATTTTTAAGAGATGCAACCGAAACAGAATTGATAAAACAGTCCTAGAAACCCAATTCTCCCACTTAGGCTTACAATGCTTTGGGATTTATAATATAAAAACTTATTAAGTTTCTTATATTATAATGTATAATAACGGCATAGATATTCTAATCTACTTCAATATTGAATACCAGAAAACTGTATGAATGTTGTATTTATTAACTTATATTATTATTAACGCGGGTATAGCTAATCTAGATCTCCGTCTTCTCTCTTCTTTTATCGCCCTCTTGTCCTGTCCTGTCGTTAATTGACAGTATGACTTAGGGCTCAATATAATTTGACCAAACAAATCATAGTTTGGTAAACCACCTTGAATCTACTGCGGAGTGAAGGATCTTGGATCCAACGCATAACCCTTTGGGAATCAGAAAGATAAAGACGAGAAAGACCAATGAAATCAAGTTTCAAGATTGTATAGTTTAATGGTAAAGTTTGATTACCATTAATCCTCAGAATAGTTAACGAGTTTTTCCCTTTTATTTATATCCTATGCATCACCTAAATCCTAAAGGCGGCTCCAGGCCTGAGTTATATTAAGTTAAGGTGGCCTTAGTTACCTATGGTATTTGTCTTATTACCTATTTCTAGTTGATTTATGAATGAAGGTGGCATAGGCCCCTATGGTCCAGTGGTTACGACCTCTCTCTTTCACGGAGAAAACGAGGGTTCAAGTCCCTCTGGGGGTATACCAAGACTAAAGACTATAGGAGTGGGATTTTCTATCAAGTGATCCGTATTTGTCAAGTCCTTCTATTAGTCTACTCAGAAGAGACTTTCTATTTTATATCAAATGTTATATTTGATTTCAAGTGATATGTATTTGTCAAGTCTACTTGGGAGACAAAAGGAAGTTGATTATGTAACGTCTAAAATGAATTAGGCGTTGGGTCGATGCCCGAGTGGTTAATGGGGACGGACTGTAAATTCGTTGGCAATATGTCTACGCTGGTTCAAATCCAGCTCGGCCCAACAATTCGCCAATCTACTATCAGATGGTATAACCCTCTTGTTCTTAAGAAATACCTGATACAAGACAAGAGAATAAAAAAAAGAATCTAAATTTTCTTCTAGATCTCTTCTTATTTCCCTGGGATTGTAGTTCAATAGGCTAGAGCACCGCCCTGTCAAGGCGGATGTTACGGGTTCGAGCCCCGTCAGTCCCGACGGATCCAATAAGTACATCAATTCGCCTCTCCATTTTCTGTGAAATGAAGGGACAGAGAGAATAATTGAATTCCGAAGGGGTTTCCCTCTATTTTTTTTTTTTCAGGATTCTCTCGAAGAAAGAACACACCCTAAAATAAAATGAAAATAACTAAAATAGTGAAGTTGACAGAATATTTCATCTTTTCTGCCGCGACTCGTCTTTCTCATACTTCTTTGTTTTGTCTTCCAAAGAAAAGAGGATCACTAAAATTTAAAACCTAATTCCTGTCTTTTTCCACTTCGCTTGTATTGTTTGTTGGTGGGGTTTTGTAGTTAATGGAAACGGACGGGTTAGATTATACTTCATTTGATGGTTCTAGAAGGAAGACCTAAGGTAGGTTATAGAAAAGAAAGAACAGAAAAGAAGGATAAATAAAGGAATTTTTGATTGGTCCGGGAATCCTATCTTGGATTCGGTATGGATAAAAGATCTTCATATGTTATATACTATTAATTCTCCACGACTAATTAATTTAATAGCTCAGATATTGTTATTCATGATATTGATCCGATTCAATATCATCGATAGGTAATGCATTCATTGAATTGACAGGTGAAAGATTTATCATCTCTATGGGATTAAATCCCGAGTTATTGTATTGTGAAATAAAAAAAAACGATGAGATTATGGAAGTAAATATTCTTGCATTTATTGCTACTGCACTGTTCATTTTAGTTCCTACTGCTTTTCTACTTATAATTTACGTAAAAACAGTAAGTCAAAATAATTAATTAATTACTTTAAATGAAACTCGACTTCTGAATTCTTTGAAGAAATCAAAAGAAAAGTTTTCTATTTTTGCTGAAATCAAGGGGCTATAATCGGCGATATTCTATGAGATCCGAGAGTATGGTAAGTAAGAAATTGCTTTATTACTTACCATACTCTCTATTAGTGTTATAGTAGTGTATAAAGTTGTACTTGACTTTCTAATAAAAAGGGTATGCTATATTAGCTTCTATCTTCAATTCAATATATGTAGTTATTAATCCATATTTGGAATTGACGTAGGACCCAATCTTTTCTTTCATACATTTATATATATATATATATATTTATATTCCAATGAATCTGAAAACTTCCAATGAATCTGAAATAATTGTTTTACTGTTATAGAATACATTTCTCCACTAGAATCTAATGGAATTTCGAAATGAAGATATTTTTATTTGAAAATTATTTCAATTTAAATAAAGAATGCGTTGCAGAACGATCTATAAAACAATTGATACCTTTTCATTTCTCAACTAAATTAGGAGTGCTTCTAAAGTCCACTTCTTCCCCATACTACGAGTGAAAGGGAAAAAGTAAAGACTACCATTAAAGCAGCCCAAGCGAGACTTACTATATCCATGTGAATTATGCCCCTTATCTCTATGATAGAATTATTCCATTATTGCTCACTAATAATAGTAGAATGAATGGTCCAGAGTCAAAAAGGGATTCTGGGCGAACACTATTGATGAATCAATCAAATAAATGGATTTTAAAAATTCCTATATGATTTAGAATCCGTACCCTTTCCCGATTGTCTCTCTGAAGGAGTTGGGATATAGTATATTATACTCTTGACGAGGGGTAAAAATGGTTTTGGGCTTTTTTTTTATTTTCTATAAAAGGTAAATTATCTATCTAATCTCAATCTAATAGTGATTTAATGGCTGAACACTCAGAGATTCTCGCGAGTCTATATATGTAGATTACAGTATAGAAAGTACTTTCCCAACTAGTAGTGGAATTCTCGGCCGGTTATCCAATGTAATTCAAGACCCAATCAATAGACATTACATTAGCAGTAGAAGAGAATCTGGAAGTCTTGCTTCGACCATTATAATCTTTCTTTGAATTTTAGATTCAAAGATTTCCAATCTTTTACAAAATCCCCAGAACATAACGGAACAGAACAAGAGATTTCGATTCGTTTGTTGATGAGGCGGCACCCGGATTTGAACTGGGGAAAAAGGATTTGCAGTCCCCCGCCTTACCACTCGGCCATGCCGCCAAAACGATACACAAGAGGATAAAAATTTCCCTTTTTGAGTTGTATTAGTAAACTTGAGTTTATTGTACTTGCATCCCTTTTTAATCCTTTTTTCTAAATTTAGAAAAAATGAGAAAAGAAAACGTTTTTCCCCTTTTGATTGTATTTGATCTGCCCCTTCGATTGATTGTATAGTATCTCAAAACACACAAACTTCCACTCACTTTTATATTGAAAAATCAAATGTATATTTTCACTCAAAAAGCCTAAATTTATGGGAACCATTAACTATTTATTGACTGACAATTCGTGAATTATTCTTGGATTTGAATATAAATTTTGGTTTGCCTAATGACATAAGAATAAGCAAAAATTTTTTGATACATACTTAATTTATTTTTTTAATCAAAAATCCTTCTCAATTTCCATTATAACAAAAATTATAGGTATATGTAAACCCCAGAACGGATTTTCTTATACAGATACCAAATTGGCTATTTATATTATAGTATGTTGCCTATAAATAAAGGGAATTCGTTGGAACAAAAAAAGGCCTGGCTGGGTATTGACCGGGCCAGGCCCAAAAGGCACTTCGAACAAAATAAAAGAAAGAAGGTGTTCTTTATTTATCTTTCCATTTGGATCTTTCGAGCATCTAAATTGAATTGCTAATTATATAATAACGATAAAGAATGTGAAAGAAATACTTTCTTTAATCCTTACTTGATGTGTAATGTAACATAATAATTATCTTTTTCAATTGGGAGAGATGGCTGAGTGGACGAAAGCGGCGGATTGCTAATCCGTTGTACGAGTTATTCGTACCGAGGGTTCGAATCCCTCTCTTTCCGTTTCCGTTGATGAGTTTCCATTTTTTCTTTCAAATTTTGCAAACCCCTTTTTATTTTTTCCTTGTTAAATGTGTGGAATAGCTAAAAAAATCTTAAGAAAATTATAAAATCAAGCAATAAAAACAAAAAAATTATTCTTCACGTCCAGGATTACGTCCTGGATCATTGGATAGGAATCCAAAGATGAAGAGAGAAACAAAGAATATTACTACTGTATAAACGAAAAGTTTGAGAGTAAGCATTACACAACCTCCAAGATCATTTTTTGAAAAAGAAAAACGAGAAAAGACAATAGATCCTCCATTTTTATATCACATATCCTATTTTGACACCAAGAAAAGAATTCTAGAAATAAAAAAGAATGTTCAGAAATTCAAATGAAGTTGAAATTTGTAATAAGAGTCTTTGATTACCACAAATCACTTTCATACCCAAATTATATATTGTAAGGGACCCGAAGCTAATAAGGTATTTCGCTGTAAAAAGGATTAAAATCAGGAAATAGGGCGTCTCGTGGCTATCCGAGAATTTCAATGTTTGAATCGAAGGTTCATACTGTCAGACTTATTTGATCTTATCAATTGTTATAATTTTTCTCGAATAAATATGAATTTTCTAGGATAGTATTAAAGATCTTATCGAAAACTTACAGCAGCTTGCCAAACAAAGGCTAAAAGAAAAAAGAACAGGGGTATGACTGGCATAACATCTACGATTGGATTCAAAAAAGCATAGGCTTCGGGCAATTTGGCCAAGAAAAGACTACTCGGATAAAGGGCAGAATTAAGACAGATCAAACTAAAGATATTAAGCATAACAGACATTTTTTTCGTCGAGATAATTGCATTTTGATTGAGTTATTGATATAAGGAAAAATGAAGTAAAGTAAGGTAGACAAAAAATCCTTCTTTTTCCGCTCAATCAAAAATCCTCCGATTCTCAAAGGAGAATAGAAGAAATCATACTTTCATACAATATCTTAATTGAATTATATGTAATGATCAATAAATTCCATTGAATTAATTCTAGAGATACACATGCCAAAATCCTAGCACGAATCTATAATAGATTCTATAAAGAATAAAGATTTTCTATAGTTGGACTGAAATTGACGAACACTTAATACCAATATTATTCTTTAATAGTATAAGTATCCAATAAAAATAGAAATGGGGCGTAGCCAAGCGGTAAGGCAACGGGTTTTGGTCCCGCTATTCGGAGGTTCGAATCCTTCCGTCCCAGAGCATATCCATTGTATTCTAATACTTCTTTTTTGTTCAACAAGGTTCTGTTTCAAGGTTTGGATAGACTTTTTTTATTCTTCGCGGAATCATATCTGACTTTTTCACAAACCAAACTAAATCGAGTTCAAATGACATGCAAAAGTAACTGAACCCTTTTGTGACCCATAGAAAATGGGGCATAGATCACAGTTGGAGAAAGATTACTTAACCTCAGGTTAAAAAAATATGAAAATACATATAAAACGAGGAAGTGCTTAGCCTATAGGTATGTATGGTTATCCTATTTCAGTGACAATAGTGTTTCCATTTTTGTGAAAACTAAATTGCATCCCTAAAATAGGAAAATTTAAATATTTAACAATGATATTTCTTTTTATTGTTCGATCTATTTAGCTTATTTGCTTTGCATCATTGACAATTCCATTTGAAAAGAAACAGAGATCTTGCTTTTTTATGATAATAAAAAGGAGTAAAACTTGACTCAAAGAATGATGTAGAAGTAGAAAACTTTTTCAACTATCAAGATTTGTAATGATTCCTTCTAGGTTGGGAAGTTGAAAATGGTCAGTCTATCTTATTGAGTCACTTGAAGAGGCAGAGTCAAATAGAATTTATTTATTTTATTTGTGCGATTTCTGTTAGTTATGTTATTTCTATATTTGGATTTCTTAATATTTCTGTTAGATATTTTTTTGAGATAGAGATTTATAGAAAAATGTTCTATTCAGACAAAAAAAGACGGCATTTTGCTAAAATTTATTCAGAAAAATCTTTATTATCTGTGTAGATATTCTCTATTAAATATAAATAACTGTGTCTCTGTACCGACTGAACCAATGACTATTCATGATTCCATAATTGAATCAATTCCATACTGGTTCCAAATTAGAGGAATGTTATGGTAAAACTTCGTTTAAAACGATGTGGTAGAAAGCAACGTGCGACTTGAAGGACATGATCCGGTGTGGATTCTTATTGTTACATCCACCATTTTCTATAGGAATGAAGGTGCTCTTGGCTCGACGTCGTTTGTTCTATTCTACTAGAACCCTTCTTTTTTTATTGGGTTCTAATGTAAATAGTTCATGATGGAGCTCGAGTAGAAAGTATTTATTAATTTCTCAGGGGCAACGATCTAGGGTTAATGCCAATTAATAAATTGGAACAACTTCGTAAGTATATCTTCGATATAGAAATCGAAAGGATTCCATTCCAACAAATTTTCAAAATTGTTGGAACGTCTAAAACTTTTTCGATCGACAGTGTATCGCGCATGAATCAACCTCGGTATGATTCTTTGATAGAAAGAAATCCCAAAAGGGGTATGTTGCTACCATTTTGAAAGGATTAAGAAGCACCGAAGTAATGTCTAAACCCAATGATTTAAAACAAAAATAAAGGATCCCAGAACAAGGAAACACCACTTCAATTGTCTCACGGATCCGAATAAAGAATCCAAATAAATTTTAAACGAGACAAAAACGGTGGGTTAAAGACCACTCAATAAAAAAATATCTTAAAAATCTTTAATATATTTGAGAATTATTAATATTATATTATTGAACTTGAGTTATGAGTACAAATGATTTTTTTTCAGCAACGCAGCTAAATAAAAATGACTATGAGTTAAATTGAAATTTGAAATTATATTATAGAATAATTCATTTTACGGATTTTCTATTTATTCTAATTCTAATTTTATCCATAGACAAAACATCATTTTTTCTCGAGCCGTACGAGGAGAAAACTTCCTATACGGTTCTAGGGGGGGGGGTTCTTTTTCATCTACATCTATCCCGATGAGCCGTCTATCGAATCGTTGCAATTGATGTTCGATCCCGAAGAGAAGGAAGAGATCTTCAGAAAGTGGGTTTTTATGATCCGATCAAGAATCAAACTTATTTAAACGTTCCCGCTATTCTCTATTTCCTTGAAAAAGGTGCTCAACCTACAGGAACTGTTCAGGATATTTTAAAAAAGGCAGAGGTTTTGCCCTAATCAAATGAAATTCAATTAAATTAAGGAAATAAAAAATAAGGGTAGGATAATGATTTCTATATCATTTTGGATATCTTTTCTATACTATGTTTTTTTATTTCCTTCTTTTCTTCTTCTATTCGTATCTAGTTATCATTGTTTTTATAGAATCCTTTTTGATAGAATCTTTTTTGATAGAATCCTTTTCTAAGGAAACCCTTATTTGATTCATCCTCACAAAATAGAAATATTTTGGCATTACCTGCAATTGGATGGTTTTCATTCGACCTCGAATATCAAGTAAGAAACAAGGAATCGAAGTTCTTTATTCTATATGGATTCAATACACTCTTGATTGCATAAATACTTTTTCTACTTCTTCTTTGTTTATTCTCCATCTAAACTAAAATTTTTAGTATATATGTATATGCAGTGCTAATCCAACACAAGTCCCTTTTTTACTATTCTTTCAATTTAAGTTCTTGTTTTTTTTTCCATCGTATTACTTTCTTAACGTTTATATTGACAACATTGTATCGAACAAATATAATTCATCGTGATAAGCAGTTCTATTTATTTCCGTCCCATAGGTTTTATTTTTTACCTGTTGATTCAAATGATGGGTTCGTTGGATTTGATACCCGGATTTTTGATTGAAAAAGTGTATAACATAGAAATATGGTCTAGCATTTTTTACATTTCTTTATTTATTTTGATCGGGAATTTTTTTTTTCATCTAATTTAGTCATTTTTATGTTCCAAATAGATTAGAAATTTTTTTCTATTTTTTATTTCGTAGATTAATGCTTTGATTTAAGAATTTTTTTTTTTTTTTATTCTGATTGTATCTACATACCCCTTTTTCTATTTGGGTTGCTAACTCAACGGTAGAGTACTCGGCTTTTAAGTGCGGCTAGGATCTTTTACACATTTAGATGAAGCGAGGGATTCGTCCATACCATCGGTAAAGTTTGGAAGACCACGACTGATCCTGAAAGGGAATGAATGGAAAAAATAGCATGTCGTATCAATTAAGAGTTTTGAGAATATTTTATTCTTTCCGGCTCGGTACAAAGCCTTCTTTAATTTATTGAAAGGTAGGAAACTAAAGTCAATTTCAAGTTGGGTCGAATTAATAAATGGATAGGGCCCCAAAGCTTCAATTCATTTCATTTTTTTTTAGGGAAAGAAAAAGCAACGAGCTTCCGTTCTTAATTTGAACGATTACCCGATCTAATTAGACGTTAAAAAAATATTAGTGCCCAATACGGGAAGGCTTTCTCCCAGGAATGTATTCCTTATTTTTTAATGAATCCTAAATATTATCATTCTCCATTTCATAATGGAAACGTATGTGTATAAGAAACAGTATATTGATAAAAAATTTCCAAAATCAAAAGAGCGATTAGGTTGAAAAAAGTAAAGGATTTCTAATCATCTTGTTATCCTATAATGAAAACGAACATAAATACTTAAATTTAAATGGAAAAAGAGAGGATAGAGAATCCGTTGATAAGTTTATCTGTATCCGAGGTATCTATTTGGTTTGTACTATAATACCTTGTTTTGACTGTATCGCACTATGTATCATTTATAACCCCAAAAATCCTCTACCTTTCATTTAAATAGAATTTCAAATGGAGAAATTCCAAAGCTATTTAGGGCTAGATAGATCTCAACAACACTCTTTCTTATATCCACTTATCTTTCAGGAGTATATTTATGTACTTGCTCATGATCATGGTTTAAATAGATCTATTTTATTGGAAAATGTAGGTTATGACAATAAATTCAGCTTACTAATTGTGAAACGTTTAATCATTCGAATGTATCAACAGAATCATTTTATTCTTTCTGTTAATGATTCTAAACAATTGGGGCACAACAATAATTTTTATTCGCAAGTAATGTCAGAGGTTTCTTCAATTATTCTGGAAATTCCATTGTCTCTGCGATTAATATCTTCCCTAGAAAAGAAAAAGAAAGGGTTAGTTAAATTCGATAATTTACGATCAATTCATTCAATATTTTCTTTTTTAGAGGACAACTTTTCACATTTAAATTATGTATTAGATATACTAATACCTTACCCAGCCCATCTGGAAATCTTGGTTCAGGCTCTTCGTTATTGGATAAAAGATGCTTCCTCTTTGCATTTATTAAGATTCTTTCTCCATGAGTGTCATAATTGGGATAGTCTTATTACTTCAAATTCAAAGAAAGTTAGTTCTTCTTT